AAATGAATTGCTTTCTAGATGATCCTTCTAGAAGAAGGTGATTCTAACAATCTTTCTAGTTACTTCGTTCTCTATTTCTATTTGAGAGGATCCTAAGGAAAAGGATTTTGTTTCCACCGAGCTAAAACAATATGGCGATGTCTCTAGTAAACCAAAGACATCGTTGAATAGCTATTTTGCTTCAATTTCTTTCTTTAGACATCCAAAAAAAAATGGAAGATTTAGTTACGATTGGAAATTGACTTTTTATCTTCAGCCATGGATCCTTTACTCATACTTATTCAATTGGAAGTCTTGATCCAATTCAAAAATTATGTTTCGCAATTTCATAATCCAACTTTTCAATTTATAAGTGACTCATGGATACAAATCACGAGAATGTGTATTTTTTTCTCGACTTTATCATTGAGAGGTAAAGGATTAAATCTTTTTAAGAAATAAAGTTTTTGATCGGAATATGAATAAAACCGAAAGACCCTTTAACTATTAAAGGACTAATAGAACGAATCACACTTTTACCACTAAACTATACCCGCTACAATATGATTATTGTATACAAATGGAGCTTTTGTCGAACAAGATAATTGAGCATGATCAAGATAGGATCATCAAAGAATCATCAAACTTGGAGTGTTGAACTTTTTCGTGGGTAGATAAAAATTTAATGAGATTCGGAAAAGAGGCTTCATTTAATTGAAATTAAATAACTAAAGTTTTCTTTTTTGCTGAAAGAAGATAGATACGGATCGAAAAAAACACTACAATCATAACAGAAAAATGCATTGTCCAGAATCTATAGTTTCTTTTTTAGTTCGGAAAATGAAATAAAATATAACAAGAAAAAAAATGGAAACAGTTTTTATTCTTTTTGTTGTTGCTTGAATATAAAATATTCAATTGAATATAATAAAAAAAACAAATATTTGTGTTTTCAAATCAGATATCAGATAAATCATTATTTATCTATAATTCGTTAGAACAAAAAAAAAAGGCCCGGCTAGGTACTGACCAGGCCAGGCCATCAGAATAACAAGGGCCTTTCGAACAAAATCAACACAAGGAGGTCTTCCTTATTTTTCTTTAGTTCGATTAGTGGCGGGCTCGAGCCCTCTTTTAGTTTAGAATAGAGAAAAAAGAGAGAGAAAGACTCCTTACATTATGTGTAATGTAGTAATTATCTTTTGCAATTGGGAGAGATGGCTGAGTGGACTAAAGCGTCGGATTGCTAATCCGTTGTACGAGTTATTTGTACCGAGGGTTCGAATCCCTCTCTTTCCGTTTCCGTTAATGACTTGCTTTATTTTATTTTTCAATTTTGAAAATCTTAGTTAAGCGTGTGGAATAGATAAAATCCTAAGAAAATTTGAAAATTTCCCAAGGAAAACCCTTTGGATTTTATTCTTCACGTCCAGGATTACGCCCCGGATCATTAGATAGGAATCCAAAGATAAAGAGAGAAACAAAAAATATCACTACGGTATAAACGAAGAGTTTCAGAGTAAGCATTACACAATCTCCAAGATGATTTTTTGGAAAAAAAAAAGAGAATAGATCTTCCATTTTTCTACCACATATCCTATTTTGACACCACGAAATCAGGTTTTTTTTCATGAATTGTCACAAATTCATTTGTTTTTCATTATCAAAAAGTTCTTTCATATCCAAATTCGATATTGTGGGAGACCCTAATGGGGTTAGGGTCTTTCACTGGAAAGGGGGTCAAAAATGAGGAAATGGGGGTAAGCCGGATTTATGGCGACTATCCAAGAATTTCAGTGTGCTAATCTAGGATTCATACTCTAAAACTTATCTGATTTTCTCAATTGTTAGAATTTTTCTTGAAGAAATCATGCATTTTCTAACATATTATTATATTTTCTAAGATATTATTATTTAGGATCTCATCGAAAACTTACAGCAGCTTGCCAAACAAAAGCTAAGAGAAAAAAAAGCACAGGTATGACTGGCATAACATCTACGATTGGATTCAAAAAAGCATACGCTTCAGGCAATTTGCCGAAGAAAAAACTACTCGAATAAAGGGCAGAATTAATACAGATCAAACTAACGATATTAAGCATAACAGACATTTTGTTCTTGGAGATAATTGCATTTTGATTGAGTTTTTGATATAAGGAACAAGGAAGAAAGTAAGTAAGGTAGACAAAAAATCCTTCTTTTTCTTTGAACCCACCCAATCAAAAATCCTCCAATTCTCAAAGGAGAATAGAAGAAATCATACTTTCATACAATATCTTAATTGAATTCTATGTAATGATCAATAAATTAAGTTGAATTCTATATCTATATGTATCAAAATCCTAGTACCAATCTATTCTATAGATATATAGATATTTGGAGATATTTGGACTGGAGTTGACAAACAACCAATACCAATATTATTGTTTCTTAGTGTAGATTAGAAATTGAAATGGGGCGTGGCCAAGTGGTAAGGCAACGGGTTTTGGTCCCGCCATTCGGAGGTTCGAATCCTTCCGTCCCAGTACATATCCATTTTTTTATGCTCCATTATGACTATAGAAAGAAGTAGGTCAGTGGATAGGAGTAAATCCGTATTCATTTTAATATCTGTGTCTGTTCGAATCTCATTAACAAATGATCAAGTTACATATCATATAGAAATATGTTATGGAGCCGATATATTTTCTTTGAATCTCATTTTATTTAGGTATTTCGTGTTTGGCTCTAAGTAAAAATTGGAAATCTACAGAACAATTGAGGCAGGGGTGATTTCCCCTATCACCCTTTTATTCACTTTATGATAAGAGTCGATTATTGTGAAATATTACTTAATCCCATGTTAAACAAAATCTATAAATATATATCATCTAAAATATATAAAATGAGGAAATGTTTCGCTTATATGGTATGTATCGTTCTATTTCAATGACAATAATTTTTCGGTTTTTGTGAAAAAGATTTTTGATACCTTCAATTATTTAAATTCTATATTATAGAATATCTATAACAGTGACAACTCTTCAGTCTATCTGATAGATACGAAAAACCCTCCTTATTTTTTTTTATTTTCGTAATCAGACGAAAAGAATAAAGATTCAAATCTTAATTTAGATCATTTTTTTATCCATCTCATGAAAAAAAATTGGATTTTGTTTTTCTTTTCTTTTATCTATTTAAAATGAAATCAGTGATGAGTCAATTCAAAAAGAAAGACTTATCTTCCTATGAAGATCAAACGTCATGCTTATTGTCCAATTTTCTTCAAATTAAATAATGATGTCTAAATAGGAAACTTTTTCAATTTCAATTAGAACTATTTTTATTAAATATTTTTAATGATTGCTTGTAAGTGGAATCTTTATTTGGTACTTAAAAAGTAGGAAATCGTTTAATCTATCCTGTTGAGTCACTTGAAGATGCAGATTCAAAAAGTTATTTGTTTATATATTTTGATTTCTTGCTCTTATCTATATATTATTTATGTATGTGAAAGATGCTGTCTTGCTAAGACTTTTTCAGAAAAATCGTTTCATATTATCATATATAGAAGAAAAAGCCTAGATTACGATGTCTATGTACAACTGAACCAATGACTATTCATGATTCCATAATTGAATCAATTCCATACCGGTTCCAAATTAGAGGAATATTATGGTAAAACTTCGTTTGAAACGATGTGGTAGAAAGCAACGTGCGACTTGAAGGACATGATCCGTTGTGGATTTTTCCATCCACCATTTTCGATTTATCTAAGGATGAGAGTGCTCTTGGCTCGACATTGTTTGTTCTGTTACACTCGATTTTTTGTTGGGTTGTAAATAGTCCACGATGAAGCTCGAGTAGAAAGGATTAATTCATTTCTCGGGGGCAAGGATCTAGGGTTAATGCCAATTAATCGGAACAACTTCGTAAACGTATCTTCCATATATAGAAATCGAAAGGATCCAATTCGAGCAAGTTTCCAATTCAAAAGCAAGACTTGTTAGAATTTAGCAAACTTTTTCGATTCAAAGTGTATCACACGTGAATCAACTGTCCGTAGGATTCTTTGATAGAAAGAAATCAAAAAAGGGCTATGTTGCTGCCACTTTGAAAGGATTAAGAAGCACCGAAGTAATGTCTAAACCCAATGATTTAAAATAAGGATAAAGGATCTAAGAACAAGGAAAGACCTTTTTAATTGTCTCGATAGTCTCACTAATTGGATCAGACTAAAGAATCCAAATAGAATTTGAAACGAGACAAAAGACAAACAAAACTAAAGGGGTTAAAGACCACTCAATAAATGAAAGTGACTAAAGATTTTTCCTTTGAGCTATTTGAGAGTTATGCAACTTGAGTTATGAGTACGAATGGTTTCTTTTTCATTTTCAGGAAGGAAAAAAGACTGAAATTAGAGTCTAATTGATTTTCTAGGCCCATTTGTCATTTAATTTATTAGAATTGCATACATAGACAAAACTTCAAAACAAATCATTTTTCTCGAGCCGTACGAGGAGAAAACTTCCTATACGGTTCTAGGGGGGGTGTTGGTCATTTACATCTATCCCAATGAGCCGTCTATCGAATCGTTGCAATTGATGTTCGATCCCGAAGAGAAGGAAAAGATCTTAGAAAAGTGGGGTTTTATGATCCAATGAAGAATCAAACTTATTTAAACGTTCCTCTTATTCTATATTTCCTTGAAAAAGGTGCTCAACCCACAGGAACTGTTCAGAATCTTTTAAAGAAAGCGGAAGTTTTTAAGTAACTTCCGTCTAATCAAACGAAATTCAATTAAAGAAAGACTAAGGGGGGGGGTAGCAACTTGTATATAACTTTGTATAATTTTGCTCGACTTGTTTTTTGATTCCCCCCCCCTACTGCTGTAATTGTTTCCGTTGAATCCGATATCTAGAACGACAAAACCTTAGTTTATTGATTTTCTAAATAGCAAATTCGGACATTTCCTTCAATTGTGTGGTTTTCATTGGAACTCGACTAACCAACAAGGAATCCACTTTGCTTATTCCACTTAG